TAGAGACTTTACAAATAAAGCCTGGGGATTGGCATTCCATTGCTGTCATTTTATATGTATATGGTTACAATTATTTACGTTCCCAATGTGCCTATGATGTAGCACCGGGCGGACTGTTAGCTAGTGTGTATCATCTTACGAGAATAGCTTATGGTATAGATCAACCAGAAGAGGTATGTATAAAAGTATTTGCCCCAAGGTGGAATCCTAGAATTCCGTCTGTTTTCTGGGTTTGGAAAAGTGTGGATTTTCAAGAAAGGGAATCTTATGATATGTTGGGAATCTTTTATGATAATCATCCACGTCTGAAACGTATCTTAATGCCCGAAAGTTGGATAGGATGGCCCTTACGTAAGGATTATATTGCCCCGAATTTTTATGAAATACAGGATGCTCATTAAATATAAATAATAAAATTAAATATAAATAATAAAATAAGAAACTAATTTTCACTTCTACAACTCCAGGTATTCAAATAATGTTTGTACGTTCTCTTATAGACCAAAGAGCGTAATGGAAGTCTCATTCGCATTCTATTCTAAATGGGCTAAATAAAACGAAATAAAATATAAATCAAATACAAATAAATAATACAAAATAAATAGAATAAAAAAAAATTGTTTCTATTTTTATATATTATATATTTATTTATTTGAATAGAAACAATAAAAAATAGAAATAAAAAGGATAAATAAAAAAAAAAACAAGACAATTAAAAAAATACAATTAGTATTAGGATGACCTAAAAGAGTTTCGCATCATGAACTATGTACCACGCACAAAACTTAAATGAGTTCGACAAAGTCACATAGGAGGAAATGAAGAAATAGAATATGAAAAGAAAAGACAACGAAATGAGAGGAGGGCTTGGATTTTATTTGTACTGTATCTGAAATGAATCTTGGTTATTCCCACCTTTCAACTCCGCGAGACTATACCTTTGAGTCTTTCAACCAATTAATTTAACCTTTCTATTTTAATATGTATGAAGTATTAAATATCTAAAGTATTAACATTGTTTTTGAACGGTAAGAGACACCGTATGAACAAATAAAAAAGAAAAGGAAGTCAAATCTCATTTTTTTTATTTTACAGATTTTATAGACATACTCTTTACTCATCTATTCTATAATTCTAGAAAGGGTATATTCTCAGACACCTAGATAGATAAGTATCTATCATGATATAGACTAGTAATGAATATGTATGTTGACCCATATCAATTCATTTGTAAAACGGATACTCATACAAATAAATCATGTGCCAGGAACCAGATTTGAACTGGTGACACGAGGATTTTCAGTCCTCTGCTCTACCAGCTGAGCTATCCCGACCATTATCCGTGCATCGTCCTTATTTTAATAGATAACTTGAGTTTATGTCAATTAAAAAGACAAAAAAAGTCTTACAAAGCTTTATCCAGACCCTGTAATTTCTTGGATCTTCAAAAAGAAAACTTTATAAGTTTTAATACAGTACAAGAAATGATATGTATTGTTAATCATTCAAATTGGAAGTGGGGATACCTTCCTCAAAGATGTTCATTTGTACGCGTATCATATATATCACAAATATTGTAATAAGAAAAAAAAAATTTCCAATCAGATCCATTTGTAAAAGAGTAGAATGATTGAAAAACATAACGAATTTTAAACCGCTAACGAAACGAAAAGAGCGGATCGGATAAATAATTGGGGAATCAAACGGGCCTTTTTGGGGATAGAGGGACTCGAACCCTCACGATTTCTAAAGTCGACGGATTTTCCTCTTCCTATAAATTTCATTCTTGTCGGTATTGACGTGTGGAATGGGACTCTATCTTTATTCTCGTACGATAAATTTTATTAATAAATATTCGATTCTTTCTTCAATTTGGATCGATTCACAACAACTCTTTCGATTTTTATTTATTATTTATAGAAATATAAATAAATAAAGATTCGGGTCGTCATTAATCATTTGAGATAGGATTTCAGTACATATACGTATGTATATAGGTTTATCCTTTCTGTAGTTTTGATATAAGGATTACGTTAATGTAATAACGTAAAGAAGTCAACCCCACTTGTTAGAACAGCTTCCATTGAGTCTCTGCACCTATCCTTTTTTTATTCTTGCTTTCTTCTGAACCCTTATTTGTTTTCGTAAAATAGGATTTGGCTCAGGATTGCCCATTTTTAATTCCAGGGTTTCTCTGAATTTGAAAGTTATCACTTGGTAAGTTTCCATACCAAGGCTCAATCCAATTAAGTCCGTAGCGTCTACCAATTTCGCCATATCCCCCATTTTTGTTTTGTTGTTTTAAGATTAGGATCTCATTATGATGTCCTTCCTCGCTTTTTTCCTTTTTCTTTCATTTATGCCGGAATCTTTGAATTTATTAGATACCAATTCCTATATCGAAAAGTGTTTACTCCTATTTTTTTATTGTTTATCTCATTTCATCTCTATCGAAGATCCAGAGTTGATCCAATCAGAAATGATTCTATCATTTCTGTAT